GTGCTGGACTGGCTGAAAATCAAAGTTTATCAGAAGCTTGGGCTAAAATTCCTGAAAAATTAGCTTTTTATGATTATATTGGTAATAATCCAGCAAAAGGGGGGTTATTCCGAGCGGGTTCAATGGACAATGGGGATGGAATAGCTGTTGGATGGTTAGGACACCCTGTCTTTAGAAATAAAGAAGGGCGTGAACTTTTTGTACGCCGTATGCCTACTTTTTTTGAAACATTTCCGGTTGTTCTGGTAGACGGAGACGGAATTGTTAGAGCCGACGTCCCGTTTAGAAGGGCAGAATCAAAATATAGTGTCGAACAAGTAGGTGTAACTGTTGAGTTTTATGGTGGTGAACTCAATGGAGTGAGTTATAGTGATCCCGCAACAGTGAAAAAATATGCTAGACGGGCTCAATTGGGTGAGATTTTTGAATTAGATCGTGCGACTTTGAAATCCGATGGTGTTTTTCGTAGCAGCCCAAGAGGTTGGTTTACGTTTGGACATGCTTCGTTTGCTCTACTTTTCTTCTTTGGACACATTTGGCATGGTGCTAGAACCCTCTTCAGAGATGTTTTTGCTGGTATTGATCCAGATTTGGATGCTCAAGTGGAATTTGGGGCATTCCAAAAACTTGGAGATCCAACTACAAAACGACAAGCAGTCTGATGCAACATTGCTTTTTTTTTTCTAGTTTCTGTTTGCGATTTTATTTAATTAGGTAGGGTACTGTAGGAATCTTGATTTAAATCGCTGCCGTTTCTTTGACTCTTTTTCTTTCTTTATCCAGAGGGATACTCCCAAGTAAACAAAACAGGTATGAAAGCTAAAATTGTAAACCACGATCAAATTTATGGAAGCATTGGTTTATACATTTCTCTTAGTATCCACTTTAGGGATAATTTTTTTCGCTATTTTTTTTCGGGAACCACCTAAAATTTCAACTAAAAAATGAAATAATTTTTCATTATCTTCATTGACGTAATCAGCCTCCAAATATTTGGAGGCTGATTACGTCAACTAGTCCCCGTGTTCCTCGAATGGATCTCTTAGTTGTTGAGAGGGTTGCCCAAATGCAGTATATAGAGCATACCCAGTAAAACTTACAAGTAACCCAGATATAAAGATGGCGACTAGGGTTGCTGTTTCCATTATTATAGAATTGAAAGACCACACTGGATCTATGCTAAGATCATTTATTTACAACGGAATGGTATACAAAGTCAACAGATCGTAATGAATACAAAATAAGATTTATGGCTACACAAACTGTTGAGGATAGTTCTAGATCTGGTCCAAGAAGCACTACTGTAGGGAAGTTATTGAAACCATTGAATTCCGAATATGGTAAAGTAGCTCCTGGATGGGGAACGACCCCTTTGATGGGTGTTGCAATGGCTCTATTTGCGGTATTCCTATCTATTATTTTGGAGATTTATAATTCTTCTGTTCTACTGGATGGAATTTCAATGAATTAGACTGAGAAGAATCTTGAAGTTCTAGCTTTTAGCTCGATACAAAAAATGTAGGTCTAAAAATTTAAGCCTATTCTCCTTTGGTAGTTCGACCGCGAAATTTTTTTCTGCATTGTATATTTCCGGAATATGAGTGTGTGACTTGTTAGAATTGACCCTATGGATAGTACAGAGAATGGGGTCTGTCATCTTTATCAAGATGGTTTTACTTCGTCGGATATTCATTCGAGTATCTGGAGCACGAAATAGATCAAATAGATCACAAAGTATTCGAACTATGATTCATACTTAATACTCAGACCTCGTAGCCGGACTTCTTTCCGTTCTATCTTATAAACTTTAATAAATCAAAAAATTTTTCTGCTTTTAAACTCTTATTTGGATCAAAGGACAAACGCTTCTTTGTATTTTATGTTTTTAGTCATTATAGCTATTTTTTTGATTGAATAAGTGATGATCCAATGGTTCTCACTCAGTGAACTTTGGACTTTGAAGGTTTCATTGAATTATCGTGGTTCTCGTATGAATCTGAGGTTTCAATTGATTAGTTAAGTAGGGTCTTAACAAGAGAATTCCTATCAATAATAAAGAAAACAAGAAGAAATCCCCTATCCCCGTTCCATACAAATACCAAATAAAAAAGACAATAAAGATAGGTAATCTAGAAGATTCAAGAGGCCTGTAACGATCAACACAACATAAAGACGAATGAGCTTACTTGATTTTTTGGCATTTAACCACAACGAAGAGCTTTCGCATTTTGACTCTTTCATATCTTTAAATAATATTGAATGAGAGACAAGTTTAAAACTTTCTATTCCATATCTGTTTCAATCAGTATTTGGGTCTTTTTTTGTTTGAGCTGTACGAGATGAAATTCTCATATACAGTTCTTGGAGGGGGAGTAACCTTGGTTTACCTATCTCAATAAAGTTTATGATTGGTTCGAAGAACGTCTTGAGATTCAGGCGATTGCAGATGATATAACTAGTAAATATGTTCCTCCGCATGTCAACATATTTTATTGTCTAG